AAATAGAGAATAGCAGGAACGTTTAAATAAGTTTGATTCTTTATCGGATCATAAAAACCCACTTTCCGAAGAGCTCTTCCCTCTCTTCGGCATCGAACATCAATTGCAACAATTCGATAGACAGCTCATTGGGATAGATGTAGAGAAACAATACCCCCCCCTAGAAACGTATAGGAAGTTTTCTCCTCGTACGGCTCGAGAAAAAATGATTCGAAGTTTTCTCTATATATAGAATTCTACTGAATGGCAAAAAGGTCCATAAAATAAATTAGACTATGATTTCACTCGTTTTTTTCTTCGTCCCTCCTAAAAAAAAAAATCATTTGCACTCATAACTCAAGTTGTATAATTCTCAAAAATAGCTCAAAGGAAAATCTTTAGGCAATTTCATTTATTGAGTAGTCTTTAACCCCTTTTTGTTTGTCTCATTGAAAATCTATTTTGATTCTTTATTTTGATCCAGTTATTGAGACAATTAAAACGGTGTTTCCTTGTTTCGGGATCCTTTCTCTTTGTTTTAAATCATTGGGTTTAGACATTACTTCGGTGTTTCTCAATCTTTTCAAAATGGTAGCAACATACCCCTTTTGTGATTTCTTTCTACCAAAGAATCATACGAACGGTTGATTCTCGGGTGATACACTTTGGATCAAAAGAGTTTTCTCAATTCCAACAAATTTTCTTTTTTAATTGAAACTTGCTGAAATCGGATCCTTTCGATTTCTAGATCGAAGATCTACTTACGAAGTTGTTTCAATTTATTGATTGGCATTAACCCTAGATCTTTGCCCCCGAGAAATGAATTAATACTTTCTACTCGAGCTCCATCATGTACTATGTTTATTTACATTACAACCCAACAAAAAAGAGGGGTTATAGTGCAACAATAGTGCAACAAATGATGTCGAGCCAAGAGCACTTTCATTCCTAATATAAAATGGTGGATATAAGGCTAAGAATCCACACCGGACCGCGTCCTTCAAGTCGCACGTTGCTTTCTACCACATCGTTTCAAACGAAGTTTTACCATAACATTCCTCTAATTTGTAACCCGTATGGAATTGATTCAATTGTGGAATCATGAATAGTCATTGGTTCAGCCGTCCATAGACAGAGTAATCTATCCCTTTTTATTCTATACATAGATGATCCAAATTTTTCTGAAAAATCTGATAAAAAAAAAACAAATTAACAGAAATATCTAAGAGAAATGTGGAAATACTAATATAAATAATACGAATAAATGCATTCTTTTTGAATCTTGTATCCTCAAGTGACTCGATAGGCTAGGGCTCGATTTAGATTGACATTGACCCAACCCTAACTTCTTCAAATATCAAAGATTCAACTCCCAAGGAATCAATAAAAATCTTTCTAATTGAAAAAGTTTCCTATTTCTACATTATTATTTGAATAAAGTTTGACAGTAAATACTTCATTTGATCATCAAAGAGAAATCTCTCTTTCTTTTCGAATTGATTCATCAATAATTTAAAGCAGATAACTAGATCGAACAAGAAATTCAATTTCTTTTTTTGTGATATAGCTAAAAAAGACTGATGTAAGATAAGAGTTAGGTCCTTTGGATTCTTATTTTATCAATCAGATGGACAAAAAGAGGGTTTTGATATCAGATAGACCGAACAACTGTTACTGTTATGGATTAAAAATTTCCATTTTCACATTGAAGCAATTACAATTCTTTTTCACAAAAATCGAAAGACTGCTATCACTGAAATACAACGAAATCAAACAATACATACATAGAAGCTAAGCATTTCCTCATTTATATGTATTTTCCTATTTTGTTTAACCTGGGGTTAAGTAATCTTTCTGCAATTTTGTCATTCAAGTGGATAAAATGTATGAGTCACCCCGTCTCAATTGTTAGATTAGATAGATTTACAATTATTCATTAAGGCCAAACACCAAATCCCTAAAAAGTTCAAAAAAAATACATTGGTTACGTATGTAACTTTATTCTTTGTTAATGTGATTCGAACAGACACGGAGATTCAAATTCATAAATATCTTTGGTTGCTGATTAACGGCCATCTACTCCCCGAATTCAATGGAAATGATGATTCATAAATCTCAAAAAGATCTCTTTTTATGGAATATGAACTAGCTCTTGTCTAGGGACAAAGACAAACAAGTCCAGATTACATCCTTGCTACTATTTATTATTTTACCCTAACGCAACCTTAAGAGATGTAATCTCATTGAGTGAATTTAATTAGTTAGTACCAAGAGACCCCTCTTACTCTTATTTAGAATTCAGGGATCCGCAGAACATTAAGATTAATAATTTGGGATACCTCATTTAAGTTTAAGGGGTAGGGAAAAAGAAATAGGAAAAATAGGCCCCTTCGCATTTTGATTCAAAATAAATCAGTGAAAATTCAATATAGAGATGAGACCTAAGGTTTTTCTAAGTAACTAACTTCCTTCAATATGAGGGGATGGGTATATGATGAAAAGCCCGCCCTACCCCTTTTGAATTCAAACTTTTGTGATCTATGTTACCATCTTACCTGGATCACAAATATATTCAGTTACATTTGCGTGTCATTTGCACTCAATTCCATTCAGTTTGTTGTGAAAAAAAAGATATGATTCTTCTCTGAATTATTAAAATAAAAAAAAAAAGAATCACATTCTATGACTAATATTATACCTTTAAACAGAAGGTTGTTTAAAAAGGAATCTTTATTCTGATAGAATGGATACGCTCTGGGACGGAAGGATTCGAACCTCCGAATAGCGGGACCAAAACCCGTTGCCTTACCACTTGGCGACGCCCCATTTTGATTTCTATTCGACACTAATAAAGACTAATATTGGTGTTGCGTATTCGTCAATTCCAGTCCAAATATCTATAGAAAATCTTTTTCTAGACTAGATTAGATTCTTACTAGGATTTTGACACGTGTAGATATAGAATTCAACTGAATTTATTGATCATTACATATAATTCAATTAAGATATTGTATGAAAGTATGATTTCTTCTATTCTCTTTTGAGAATTGGAGGATTTTTGATTGGGTGGGTTCAAAGAAAAAGAGGGGCTTTTTGTCTACCTTACTTCATTTTTCCTTATTTATATCAATAACTCAACCAAAATGCAATTATCTCCAAGAACAAAATGTCTGTTATGCTTAATATCTTTAGTTTGATCTATATCTGTCTTAATTCTACCCTTTATTCGACTAGTCTTTTCTTCGCCAAATTGCCCGAGGCCTATGCTTTTTTGAATCCTATCGTAGATGTTATGCCAGTCATACCTTTGTTCTTTTTTCTCTTAGCCTTTGTTTGGCAAGCTGCTGTAAGTTTTCGATAAAATCTTTAATACTATCCCAGAAAATTCATGATTTATTCGAGAAAAAAACTCTAACAATTAAGAAGAGCAACTAATACAGTATGAACCTTCGATTCAAACACGGAAAGTCGGGGATAACCTCGAGAAATCAAAACCCAGCTCGACCCATTTCGTCATTCTGACCTTTTTTCCAACGAAAGACCCTAACCCTAGTAGGGTCCCCCCCAATCTTTAATTGGGGGTATGAAATCCATTTTTGGTAATGAGCGACTCTTATTACAAATGACTTTGAATTTCAGAAAATCCTTTTCTATTTTTAGAAATCACTTCATTTCTTGGTGTCAAAATAGGATAGAATCTATTAGAATATTCTAAATATTTAGAATATTCTAGTATAAAAAATGGAGGATCTATTCTCTTTTCTCGTTTTTTCCAAAAAATGATCTTGGAGATTGTGTAATGCTTACTCTTAAACTTTTCGTTTACACAGTAGTGATATTCTTTGTTTCTCTGTTCATCTTTGGATTTCTATCTAATGATCCAGGACGTAATCCTGGACGTGAAGAATAAAAAGGGTTTTCATTTTCCTTGCTTGATTTTATTTCTTAGGATTTTTTTATCTATTCCACATGCTGAACTAGGAAAAGGGGGTTTGCAAAATTTGAAAGATAAATCAATCATCAATGGAAACGGAAAGAGAGGGATTCGAACCCTCGGTACGAATAGCTCGTACAACGGATTAGCAATCCGCCGCTTTAGTCCACTCAGCCATCTCTCCCAATTGAAAAAGGTAATAATTACTATGTTACATTACACATGAAGTAAGGATTGAAAAAAGTCTTTCTTTCTCTTTCTTTATTATATAGATATGTACAACTTTTACCAGCAATTTCATTTAGATATAAGTAAGGGCTCGAAAGATCCAATAGACAAATCTAAAGAAAAATAAAGAAGACCCCGTTGCTTTGATTTTGTGCCCTTTATTCCCATAGCCTGGCCCGGTCAATACCTAGCCGGGCCTTTTTTGTTCCAACGAATCCTAGCTAAAAGGATTTAGCTGATTTGAATTTGAAAACAAAAATGCTTTCTATTAAAGCAGCAATAAAAAGACGCGGGGCTATTTCCATTCTTTTTATATAAATGGATATAAATTATATAAAAGTCGCATCTCTTATTTGATAATTCCTTCTCCCTTTTTGAGTTACTTGACGACCTTACGGGAATAAAAAAATGAAACTATGGGTTGTTAAATAATAATGAATTCATTTTTCTGTTATGATTTCAGTGGTTTTAGCGAGCCATATCTATTAAAACCCCTCCAGCAAAAGAAAAGGTAGAGCTTGTTATTTAGTTATTTAAAAGAGCCCTCCTTTCTTTCCGGAATCTCATTAAATTGAAACCCCCCACGAAAAACATTGACACTCGCATTTTCATGATTCTTTTATGATCCTATCTTTATTACACCAATTCCTCTGTTCGACAAAAAGTTCATTTGTATATAATATTCTATTATAGTTATAGCGGGTATAGTTTAGTGGTAAAAGTGTGATTCGTTCTATGAATCCCCTTAAGAGTTAAGGGATCTTTCGGTTTGATTCATATTCCGATCAAAAACTTGATTTCTTAAAAAGGATTGAATCCTTTACCTTTCAATGACATATTCGAGGAAAAATATTGATTC